GCTAAAGTGGAAAAAGGATCGAGTARGTCATCACAGAGCAACCGACTCGCTAAAGTGGAAAGATCGAGTAAGTCATCACAGAGCAACCGACTCGCTAAAGTGGAAAGGATCGAGTARGTCATCACAGAGCAACCGACTCGCTAAAGTGTAAATATAATTAATATGAAATATTATATAACACTCACTCACATATAATACAATCAATTTTATAGATTATAACGCGAGCGACCTACTAGAACAGGTGTCACTGTCATCATTTCAATCTATTCTCACAGTAGAAATAAATCAAGAACAGTAGTCTATTTCTTTCCCGACCARATAGACTACTGTTCTTGATTATATTTTCTTAAAGCATAGGAACAAAGTTTTATACATTTATTACCAGTTATATCATAATTGTCTTATTTCTTTAAAGGTATATTTTTCCAGGTAATAACGGTAGTTGCTTATATTATACCTTTTTTCACTTCTGTAACCCACCTACATGTAGATTTTTTCAAAAAGAAAATTGGATCTTATCTCTAATTCCCAAAACTAGAATTTTATTTTAAACTACTTTTTGAAAATTTTTATAAAAGAACGCAAAAACAAAATATTTTAAATCCTATAAAAAAGATTAAATAATTCAAAGAAACAGGAAGAAATCTTTTTCAAGCCAAATACATCAATTTATCATATCGAAGCCGAGGTAAGGTACCACGAACTCAAATAAAAACAAAAGCAATAAAAACAGTTTTAATATAAAATATYAATCTACAAGGTCTACCACCTAAGAAAAATAAAGCAAATAATATTCTTATAAATAAAATCCTAGCATATTCTGCTATAAAAATAAGAGCAAACCCCCCTCTACTATACTCAGTATTAAAGCCTGAAACTAGTTCCGATTCCCCCTCTGCAAAATCAAAAGGAGTTCGATTTGTTTCAGCTAAACAAGAAGCAAGTCACATTATAGACAACGGGAAAGTTAATCATAATAATCAAAAATTCTCCTGATATAAGTTAAATAATCCTAAATTAAAACCACCTACCAAAAAAATCAACGATAATAAAATAATTGCCAATCTTACCTCATAAGAAATAGTTTGTGCAGCAGCACGCAATCTACCTAACATTGAATACTTACAATTTGAAGATCAACCGGCTCTTAAAGTAGAATAAACCCCTAGACTTAGACAACACAGAAAAAATAAAATACCTATATTAAACCTTACTATACCTCTTTCATAAGGCATTACTATTCAAACTAATAAAGAAATAAATAAACTAAAAACAGGAGATAAATAATAAGGCAGAAAATTAGATATCCTAGGAACAGTTTGCTCTTTCAAAAATAACTTCACTGCGTCAGCAAAAGGCTGTAATAAACCCATATAACCAACTTTATTAGGACCCTTACGAATTTGAATATATCCTAAAATTTTTCGCTCTAACAAAGTTACAAAAGCTACTCCAACTAAAACACAAATAATAAGTATCAAGTAATTTAGTAATATTATAATAAAAATAAACATTTTAAAATGTTATCTACTTACTATTGAATAAATAATAATATTAATTTAAAATTAAATTAAGCAGTTGTTAATAATATTCCATTTATAAAAATATTTTAATTATTTGGTCCTTTCGTACTAAAATAATTTTATTCTCAATAAAAGATAGAAACCAACCTGGCTCACGCCGGTCTGAACTCAAATCATGTAAAGTATTAAAAGTCGAACAGACTCTCTCTTATAGCTGCTACACCATAAAGAAACTTTAATTCAACATCGAGGTCGCAAACTTTTTCTTCGATAAGAACTCTCAGAAAAAATAACGCTGTTATCCCTAAAGTATCTTAATCTTTTAATCTATTAAAGGATCAATATTAATAATCAACTATTATTGATTTAATTTCATAGACAGTTCATTTATATATCTACGCCGCCCCAGCACAACAAAATTATACTTTTATATTTTATAAAATTATAAATTAAAATTTAAAATATAATTTATGTAAAGATTTATAGGGTCTTATCGTCTTTTTATTTTATTTAAGCCTTTTAACTTAAAAGTCAAATTCAATATTTATTTAAGAAACAGATGATACTTTGTCCAACCATTCATTCCAGCCTCCATTTAAAAGACAATCTATTATGCTACCTTCGCACAGTCAAAATACTGCGGCTCTTTAATTAAATCAGTGAGCAGGTCAAACTGTATATAACTCCACACAGACATGTTTTTGTTAAACAGGCAAGAATCTTATTTGCCGAGTTTTTTTTAAATATCTATTCATATTATATTTTATTAAAAAATTTATATAATTTTTATAAATAAAATAAATTTATACTAATAATAACATAATAACTTTCTATTTTTAATTTACAGAAAATTTAAATTACAACAATAAAATTATTTTAAATATTAATACACTTTTAATATTAGCTTAAACACTTTATTATTATGGCTGCTTATAAGCCTAATTTTCAAAAATACTTATTTTTAATTTATATTTTTAACATAAATTGAATAAGAAGCTCACCTTCCTACTCTTAAATTTTACTCTTATTAAAGTAAAACCCAAATTAAATTCGTTTTATTTAAAACCAGATATAAAAGCTCGACTGGCATTTCACCTCTAAACTACTATTATTAATTTTATTAATACAAAAACTTTTTTAATAGTTTAACTATCTCTTTTTCGGGACAATCTTTTACAAAAATAAATTTGTTATTTCATGATACACAAGGCACATTCCAAAATTTCTTTTAATCAATTAAATAATTAATATTAAAACTTTCTTTTACAATACTATACACTATTATCTTCTATTAAATTTCTTTCTATATACTTAAACATTCTTATTTAAAAATATTTTTCATAAACTTATATAAATCATAATTACAATAATAAGGTAATATTTTAAAGTACGTTGAATTTCACAACATTCTTTCCGGTGTAAGCGGAATGCTTCTTTTCTTAGCTTTACTTCAACTTCTAGATACACCTTCCAGTACACCTACTTTGTTACGACTTATTTCACTTTTAGGTGAAAGCGACGGGCGATATGTACATATTTTAGAGCCTATATCAAATTATTAAAATAATTAATATTACAATTAAATCCACCTTCATTATTTAATTTCATAAATAAATCCATTTAAACTATTATTATTGTAACCCATCTTCTCCTATTTATAAACTGCACCTTGATCTAATTTACTTACTTAAGTAATTACAACAACTAATTTTATCAAAGTTATCTAATAATGACGGTATACAAACTTAAAATAGGTAAGATATTCGTGGTTTATCGTTTAAGAGACAGGTTCCTCTAAGAGGACTAAAACACCGCCAAATTCTTTGAATTTTAAGAAAATAACTATTAATATTCTAGTAAATTTTCACTTTAATTATAATAGGGTATCTAATCCTAGTTTATATATTAAAATTTATAGCTTATTTTAAATTATACTTAAATCTTTATTATTCTCAAAATATTAATTTCACCTTTATATAAAGATAATAAAAATCAATAAATCAAATTTATACTACATACTAATTTATATTTACTCACCCTTTAAGTTTAACCGCGACTGCTGGCACAAATTTTAGCCAGGATTTAAATAGTTACCAATTCTAATTTTAATTAATTACCTTAAAATTAAATACTGAGATTTATTTTATATTAAATTTTAAATTTATATATATAAAGGAGCACAATTATTTTCATGTATTTATAACTATATTATAAAAATTATAAGCAAGAATCAAACTTTATGTTTACATTTTATATACAAAATATACCTTTAAGAGATTTTAAGTTATATAAACTAATAGCCTTCAAAGCTATAAAAATAAGTAAACTCTTTTAAATCTTATTATATGTAAAGGATTCTCACCAAAACCTAGAAGGTCAAAGCTTCTTATGCATTTACACTAACATATATATATATATATAATTATAAATTAAGCCTCAGTAATTTACTACATTTTCAGATTTGCAATCTAACGTCTTATATTCCACTATAAGGCTAGTATTTATCAACGAAACGATGATTTTTCTCTACTAACCACAAAGACATTGGAACACTATATTTTATCTTCGGAGCTTGAGCTGGAATAGTAGGAACTTCTCTTAGTTTAATTATTCGAGCTGAACTTGGACAACCAGGAAGACTAATTGGAGATGATCAGATTTATAATGTAGTTGTCACAGCCCATGCATTTGTAATAATTTTCTTCATAGTTATACCAATTATAATTGGAGGATTTGGAAACTGATTAGTACCATTAATATTAGGTGCCCCAGATATGGCTTTTCCTCGAATAAACAATATAAGATTTTGACTTCTTCCACCCTCATTAACACTTCTACTAACAAGAGGAATAGTAGAGAGAGGTGTTGGAACAGGATGAACTGTTTACCCCCCACTATCTGCTGCAATTGCCCATGCAGGTGCTTCAGTAGATTTGGGTATTTTTTCCCTTCATTTAGCAGGAGTTTCTTCTATTTTAGGAGCAGTTAATTTTATAACTACAGTTATTAATATACGTCCACAAGGTATAACAATGGATCGTATACCTTTATTTGTATGAGCTGTTTTTATTACAGCAGTTCTTCTACTCCTATCCCTACCTGTTCTTGCAGGTGCAATTACAATACTTCTTACAGATCGTAATCTAAACACATCATTCTTTGATCCAGCAGGAGGTGGTGACCCAGTTTTATATCAACATTTATTCTGATTTTTCGGCCACCCAGAAGTTTATATTTTAATTTTACCTGCATTTGGTATAATTTCACACATTGTAAGACAAGAATCAGGTAAAAGAGAATCATTTGGTACCCTAGGTATGATTTATGCTATACTAGCAATTGGTATTTTAGGTTTCCTAGTATGAGCTCACCATATATTTACAGTAGGAATAGACGTTGATACACGAGCATATTTCACATCAGCAACTATAATTATTGCTGTTCCAACAGGAATTAAAATTTTTAGATGATTAGGTACACTTCATGGTACCCAAATTAACTATAGACCTTCTCTCCTCTGAGCAATAGGATTTATTTTCTTATTTACAGTTGGTGGATTAACTGGAGTTGTACTTGCTAACTCATCAATTGATATTATTTTACATGACACCTATTATGTTGTTGCACATTTCCATTATGTATTATCAATAGGAGCTGTGTTTGGTATTTTTGCTGGAATTGCTCATTGATTCCCATTATTCACAGGTATGTCACTAAACCCAACATGACTTAAAGCACACTTCTTCGTAATATTTGTAGGAGTAAATGTTACATTCTTCCCTCAACATTTCTTAGGTCTAAATGGTATACCACGACGATATTCTGACTACCCAGACGCCTACACTGCGTGAAATGTCCTATCATCAATAGGATCTATAATTTCATTAGTTGCGGTTCTAGGATTTGTATTTATTGTATGAGAAGCTCTTGTTTCCTCTCGTGCAGTAGTGTTTTCCACATACTTTCCTACTTCTATTGAATGAGAACATTCTTACCCACCAGCAGACCATAGATATATAGAAATTCCAATAGTATCTAACTCTTAGTAACAATTAACTCTAAAATGGCAGAATAATGCCTAAGATTTAGGATCTTATCATGGATAGTAATATCCTTTTAGAAAGTTTAAGATGGCAGAAAGTGTCCAAGATTTAAGCTCTTGTAATGAAATGATTAATATTTCTCTTAAAATTAACTAATGCCAACATGAGCCCACCTAGGATTCCAAGACAGAGCTTCACCTTTAATAGAGCAATTAATTTTCTTCCACGATCATACAATAGTTGTTTTAATTCTTATTACAACATTTGTAGGTTATATAATAATATCATTATTTTTTAATTCTTATATTAACCGTTTCCTACTAGAGAATCAAACTATCGAAATTATTTGAACAATCCTACCAGCTGTAATTTTAATTTTTATTGCACTTCCATCTTTACGTTTACTTTATTTACTAGATGAAGTTAATAACCCAAGAGTTACCCTTAAAACTATTGGACATCAATGATACTGAAGATACGAATATTCTGATTTTTTCCAATTAGAATTTGATTCTTATATAATCCCATCTAATGAAATAGAAAATTCAATGTTCCGACTTTTAGAAGTAGATAATCGAACTGTTCTACCAATAAATACACAAATTCGAGTACTTATTAGAGCCGCAGATGTTATTCACTCATGAACTGTACCAGCACTTGGGGTAAAAGCAGACGCTATCCCAGGACGTCTAAATCAAGTAAGGTTTATAATTACACGACCTGGTTTATTTTATGGTCAATGTTCAGAAATTTGTGGAGCAAACCATAGTTTTATACCAATTGTAATTGAAAGAGTATCGGTAGATTCTTTCCTAAATTGAGTTTCATCTTCTAAAGACGACTAATTTAATATATTAGCTAGGTGACCGAAGTTTTAGGTGTAGGTCTTTTAAACCTATTATAGTAAATGTACTTCTTGCTACCATCTTTTTAGTATAATTAGTATATTTGGCTTCCAACCAAAAGGTCTAAAACTTTTAGAAAAGATAATTTTATTTTTATTATTTTCAACTATTTTAACCCTGATTATTAGATGTGCTGTTATAATTATTGCATCTCTTTTATCAAAAAAAATAATTATTGATCGAGAGAAACACTCCCCATATGAATGCGGTTTTGATCCTAAAGGATCGGCACGTCTTCCATTTTCTCTTCGGTTTTTCTTAATTGCTGTTATTTTCTTAATTTTTGATGTTGAAATTACATTAATTCTACCCTTGGCGTATATTATTCACCTATCTAATATTTTCTCCTGAGCTGTAACAGGGCTAATGTTCTTATTTATTCTTTTATTTGGTTTATATTATGAGTGAACTCAAGGTGCCCTTGAATGAGCTGAATAAACTTTTTATTAAGCTATAATTTAAATTAAAATATATGATTTGCACTCATATTACGTTCTATCAGAACTAGCTTAGTAATGAGAATTAGTTAAACATATAACATAAGTTTGTCATACTTAAATTATCTAATTAAGATATTTTCAAAAAAATTTTGGTATAATGCCTGATTAAAGGATAACATTGATACTGTTAATAATATAGATTCTTCTATTTATGCCTTAAAAGATAAGCTAAATAAAGCTAACGGGCTCATACCCCGCTATGAGATTTATACCTCTCTTTTAAATTTTTTTATCTTTATCAAATATTATATTTTTACTAACTTTATCATCTGGAGCTATTATGGCTATTTCTGCTCCTTCTTGATTTATAGCTTGAGTTGGTCTAGAACTAAACCTGATATCTTTTATTCCTATTATTTTAACAGCTAATAATCAATATTCATCTGAAGCCGCCCTTAAATATTTTTTAATCCAAGCACTAGGGTCATCATTTATTATTTTTAGTGGTTCTTTAATCTTATTTTCCCTGGAAATCTCACATATTATAATTTTATCAGCACTTTTATTAAAACTAGGAGCAGCTCCTTTTCACTTCTGATTTCCCCAAATTATAGAAGGACTGTCCTGACCCCGACTAATTATTTTAATAACTATTCAAAAAGTAGCTCCGCTTTCTCTTATTTTGTTATTAGCATCATACCAAAATACTTTTAATATAATTGTAGGAGCCGCTGTACTCTCTGCAATTGTTGGTTCTGTAATAGGAATTAATCAAACATCATTACGAAAAATTATAGCATTCTCCTCTATTAATCATATTGCATGATTATTATCTGCTGCAATTTTAAGAGAAGCAATAATGTTTATATATTTTGGATTCTATTGTTTTATTTCTATATCAGTAGCACTTATTTTTCACAACCACCAAGCATCATATATTAGACACCTGGTTGATAAAAAAGAATCTTCTAATTTATCAAATTTACCAGTGTTTGCCGCTCTTTTTTCACTTGGAGGGCTACCACCTTTTACAGGATTCATCCCCAAATGATTTATTATTCAAGAATTAAATAACTTCAATATATTTATTTTATTTATTGTTTTACTGTCTTGTGCGCTTATCACTTTATATTTTTATCTCCGTGTAGGAATTTCATTCTTAACATTCTCTACTGCTAAGTTTAAATCGTCAATAAGATTTAATTTAATTAAAATAAATTCTTTTTCTACTCCCCTAATCGTCTCTATTAATTTATTTGGACTTACAACCCCAACATTATTTTTAATCACATAAAAAAATAAATTCTAATAAATATAAGTAAACTTAAAAAATCGTCTAGATATTTTTTAATTCCTCAAATAGCCCCCATAATATGATTAAATTTAATGTTTATATTCCTTGTGGCTTTCCTTTTATTCTTTATCTCTAATTATTATTTATCCTCTCCAGAGAAAATAGAAAAAGAAAAAATGTTAATTAAATCTGAAGAAAAATCCTGAAAATGATAACTAATCTATTCTCTGTATTTGAACCATCATCAAGATTAATAAACCTTCCTTTAAACTGAATGTCTACTTTTATTGGCCTAATGTTTATCCCCTATTTATTTTGAATTTCACCATCTCGGTGATCTCTATTATGAACTAAAATTAATATAGCACTTCACAAAGAGTTTAGAACAATTTTAGGACCATCTCAAAAAAGAAGAACCATTATTTTTGTATCTTTATTTTCTTTAATTGTATTCAATAATTCGTTAGGTTTATTTCCATATATTTTTACAAGATCAAGACATCTAGCTATAACTTTAACACTGTCACTACCCCTATGACTTACATTTATAATTTACGGTTGAGTTAATCACACTCAACATATATTTGCCCATTTAGTACCACAAGGTACTCCAGCAGTTCTTATACCATTTATAGTACTAATTGAAACTATTAGAAATGTTATTCGACCTGGAACTTTAGCAGTCCGACTAGCTGCAAACATAATAGCAGGACATCTCCTTTTAACACTATCTGGAAACACAGGACCTTCTCTAAACTATTATCTTCTTTCTATTCTCATCTTTTCCCAAATTCTTCTCTTACTCTTAGAATCTGCTGTCGCAGTAATTCAGTCCTATGTATTTGCAGTATTAAGAACACTTTTCGCCAGAGAAATTAACTAATGACATCATCACATGGTATACACCCATATCACCTAGTTGATATAAGACCTTGACCTCTTACTGGTTCAATTAGAGCAATAATATTAACTACAGGACTAGTTAAATGATTTCACCAGTTTAACATAGATTTACTAATCTTAGGTGTTCTAACAACTATTCTCACAATAATTCAATGATGACGAGATGTTACTCGAGAAGCTACATATCAAGGATTACATACTAAAATTGTAGTTAATGGATTACGATGAGGAATAATTTTATTTATTTTATCAGAAGTTTTATTTTTCTTTTCTTTTTTCTGAGCTTTTTTTCATAGTAGGTTATCACCAACAGTAGAAATTGGAATATTATGACCTCCTAAAGGAGTAGACCCTTTCAATCCTTTCCAAATTCCACTATTAAATACTATTATTCTCCTATCATCAGGAGCCACTGTAACTTGAGCTCACCATGCAATTATAGAAGGAAATCATAAACAATCCCTTCAAAGATTAACTTTAACAGTAGTTTTAGGACTATATTTTACAGCCCTTCAAGCTTTTGAATATATTGAAGCCCCTTTTACTATTGCAGATTCCGTATTTGGAGCTACTTTTTTCGTAGCAACAGGATTCCATGGTCTTCATGTAATTATTGGAACTACATTCCTTATAGTATGTTTACTACGATTATATAAATGCCATTTCTCTTCTAACCACCATTTTGGATTTGAAGCCGCAGCATGATATTGACATTTTGTAGATGTAGTATGATTATTCTTATACATTTTTATCTATTGATGAGGGGGATAAGATCTCTAAACTATTAATTAGAAAGCGAAATATCGCATTTAGTTTCGGCCTAAATTTTGGACATTAAGACCTCTAATTTTGATAGAAACCAAAAAGAGGTGTGTCACTGTTAATGATAATATTGAATATTTATTATTCCTATCAAGCAAGAGATCTTTGCCAAAGAGAAAGCTTCTAACTTTTATCTTGAGTGGTTAAATTCCATTCATTTCTCGTTTTTATGGTGTATCAAACATTTTACATTTTCGCTGTAAAGCAAAAGAATAAATCTTTTAAAAACACTTTCAGGTAATCTTACCTCTTTTGCAACTTCAACGCAATATTCTACAAATAAATTATAAAAGTTAAATAATAAATAAGAGTAAAGTAATAGATAAAACTAAAAATATCTTCATGAAAACTTTAATCCCATTATCCTGGAAAATTTGACCATGTAAAGAAAATGCTATCACCGTACTAAATAAGCCTTGTCCTCCCAAAGACTCTCTTCAACCTTTATCACAAATTTTATAATAACTTGTCCCCATAGTTAAACTATTTTTAGAAAAATTAAAAGTAGATATAAATGGTATGAATCATATTGAACCTATAAATAACACCATGCCATATATATTTAAAGACTTTAAAGAGTAATTAACATTTATAAGATTAAATATATAACCTAAAACTGCACCAAGGATCCTAATAAACAATGTTAGTAATTTCATAGATAAAGTTATACAAATTATATAACTCTCAGGAAAAATAATTCAAGATAAGCCAGCACCCCCAAAAATTGCCCCCAATCTTAATACAATTATAGGACTTGTTATAATAACAGAACTATCATTAATAGCCCTATAAGAACTTAAATTATGAAGTCCTGTTAATCTATAATAAATTAGACGAAATGTATAACAAACCGTTAATCTAGTAGACACCACATATAAAATAAAACACACTAAATTAATTCATCTTATAAAAGCTATTTCTAAAATTAAATCTTTAGAATAAAACCCAGCTAAAAATGGTGTTCCACATAAAGCCAAATTAGCTAAATTTATACACATTCTTGTCAAAGGTATTTTTCTACAAAGTCTTCCTATAAAACGAATATCTTGAAACTCCTTAACATTATGAATTACTACTCCAGCACACATAAACAACAGAGCTTTAAATAAAGCATGAGTTAATAAATGAAAAAATGCTAATACAGAAAAACCTAAGGATAAAACCCTCAATATAACACCCAACTGACTAAGAGTAGATAAAGCAATAATTTTCTTCAAATCATACTCAAAATTTGCTCCTAGCCCAGACATAAACATAGTTAAACAAGAAATAAGTAAAAGTAAAGTAGACACACCAGACCCTATTAAAGATGGCCTAAATCGAATTATAAGATAAACACCAGCAGTAACTAGAGTAGAAGAATGAACTAAAGCAGAAACAGGAGTAGGAGCGGCCATAGCCGCTGGTAGTCATGCCGAGAAAGGAATCTGAGCACTTTTAGTTATAGCAGCTAGTATAACTAAAAGTTTCAAAACTAAACTATCTATATCACTTAAATAATAGGTATAATAAATAAAATTTCAACCCCCAAGTTTAAATATCAGACCAATTCTTAATAAAATAGCAACATCTCCAATTCGATTAGAAAGTACAGTTAATATACCAGCATTTGCTCTTTTTTCATTTTGATAATAAATAACAAGAGCATAAGAAACTAAACCTAACCCATCTCACCCTAATAAAATTCTAATTAAATTAGGACTAACAATAAGTATGGCCATAGAGAATACAAAAGCTAAGACTAAATAAATAAAACGATTAATATTATAGTCACCACTTATATAATCTCCCCTATAAAAAATAACCATAGAAGAAATCAATAAAACAAACCCTAAAAATATTAAAGAAATTCAATCGAAAATATATGTAGCTACAATAGAATTAGAATTAATAGATAAAATCTCCCACTCTACAACATAACACTTCTCAAATAAAATACAAAACAAAGATATTAAAATAGAAAAACTAGACGCTACTAGTAAAAATAATATTCTTCTTAAACTAATGCTAAACTTTCAAATAATGATTCAAAATAACACAATTATATCTTAGGTACCACAAACCAACGTTTTTTATTTAAACTATTTGAACAAAAATTAGGTATAATTAAGGAACTTTTCAAAATAAGAACATTTAAAGGAATTCAATGTAAACTCAATACTAAGTACTCCCGAACCTTACCAGAACAACATGAATATAATGAACTAGAAAATAAACCATGTTGTCTTAATGAATATAAATACAAAGTATATGCAGCTCTAAAAAAAGACAACAAAGAAATACCAATTATAGTTAACTTTCTTCACCTAATTATCCTTATAATTAAATTAATTTCACCCAAAAGATTAATAGTAGGAGGAGCAGCCATATTACCAATACTTAATAGGAATCACCATAAAGCTATCCTTGGCATAAAATTTATCAACCCTTTATTAATCAATAATCTACGTCTTCCCATCCGTTCATACACTATATTGGCTAGACAAAACATACCAGAAGAACAAAGACCATGTCCTACTATCACTACAACAGCACCATTTAAACCCCATCAACCAAACATCACTAAACCTCTAAGAACTAAACCCATATGAGCTACAGAAGAATAAGCAATCAAAGATTTTATGTCAACTTGACGTAAACAAATCAAACTAACAATGAATCCACCCAAAATACTCAATCCAATTCAAACCCAATTAATTCTTTTATTTAACTCACTAAATAAAGGTAAAATACGAATAAGACCATAACCACCAAGCTTAAGTAGAACCCCGGCTAAAATCATAGATCCCGCTACAGGAGCCTCTACATGTGCTTTAGGCAATCATAGATGAAATAAATATATAGGCAATTTAACAACAAATGCTATTATAGAACAAACAAACCAGATTATATTTATTCTACTCATAGTCAATATGTTATATATTAAACCAATTCTTAACCTACCGTTTACTTTATAAATATATAAAATGGAAACTAAAAGAGGTAAAGACGCTAAAAGAGTATAAAATAATATATAAACACCAGCCTGAATTCGCTCAGGTTGATAACCTCATCCTAAAATTAAAATTAAAGTAGGAATTAAAGAAGCCTCAAATCTAATATAAAATAATAAATAATCTATAGAACTAAAGGTAAATACTAGCGCCAGTAATAGAAACAAATTTACAATTAAAAAAGAAGAAGAATAATTTTTAAAAAACAACAACTTAGTTCTAGATCTTACAACTAAAGCCATAATTCAAACCCTTAATAAAATTAAAATATATCTAAGGTAATCAGTACCAAGACCAAACCCAAGACCGTTTAAATAAAAATCATGATAAGAAAAAACTCTTATTAAAAAACACAAAATAAAAAGTCCACATTGAACTAAATTCCACTCCCTAACAAAAGTTACTAATATTATAAGAATTAAAATAAATTTTAACATCCTAACACTCTAAATCTATTAAAATAATCATTACCATGACTACGTACAATAGACACTAATAAAGACAAACCTAAAGCCCCCTCACAAGCAGCTAAAGTTAAAAAAAACAAAACAAAATAAACCTCTCTACCAATACCAGAAATAGAATTATTTATAAAAAAAAAGATACCTAATATAATAAACTCTAATCTAAGTAAAGTATTTAATAGGTGTTTTCGATATGTTACAAAAGATCATAAACCCCTAAATACTACAAAAAAAGAAACAAAAATTATACTGTTATTCAGAATTATCATTAATTATTAGTTTTAATAGTTTAGAATAAAACATTGGTCTTGTAAACCAAAATCGAAATTTACTTTCTTAAAACTTCGTTTTTTTTTAACGATATCTTATATTTAATTCTACCCATTATTATTATATTTTCCATCTCTTTTATACGAGTGTCTCACCCACTCTCTACAGGACTAGTATTATTAATTCAAACAACATTACTGGCTGTAGCCTCTGGAACCTTAAATAAAACATTTTGGTTCTCATATATTCTATTTCTTATCTTCCTAGGGGGAATATTAGTATTATTTATTTATGTTGCATCTTTAGCCTCAAATGAGCAATTCTCATTTGATTTAAATTTTTTTTTCTTCTCATCAATTATTGTTTTATTAATCACTTTTATTCTTATAATTATAGACCCTATTATTCTAGCTAATAAAACTTCTATAATAACATCTTCTCTACTAAACAATTATAAATTTAACTCATCTTCACTATTTAGAAGTCCTATTTATAACACCCCCTCTGCTTTTTTTACCTTCTTTATTATCAGATATCTACTCCTGGCTCTATTAATTATAGTAAAAATTATAAAATCATCTTCAAGACCACTTCGTCTTTTAACCTAACTTATGACAATACCTATCCGTAAAACCCATCCTCTTTTTAAAATTTTAAATGGAGCCTTAGTAGATATACCCCTACCAAGAAATATTTCAGCATTCTGAAATTTTGGATCACTCTTAGGCCTATGTTTAATTGTACAAATTGCAACTGGTCTTTTTCTATCGATACATTATACAGCCCACGTAGATTTAGCTTTCTCATCTGTTGCTCATATTCACCGAGATGTAAACTATGGGTGACTTATTCGATCACTACATGCTAATGGTGCATCTTTTTTCTTTATTTGTCTTTATCTCCATATTGGACGTGGAATCTACTTCGGTTCCTATTTAAACGTACCAGCATGACTAGTAGGAGTAATTATTCTATTTATAGTAATAGCAACAGCTCTAAAAGGTTACGTTCTACCATGAGGACAAATATCTTTTTGAGGAGCCACAGTAATTACTAATCTTTTCTCAGCAATTCCCTATGTAGGACCTTCTTTAGTAAACTGAATCTGAGGAGGATTTGCCGTAGAAAACGCTACACTAACACGATTTTATTCCCTCCATTTCTTATTACCATTTGTAGTAGCAGCACTATCCGCAGTTCATATTGTATTCTTACACCAACTAGGAGCTAATAACCCCTTAGGAGTTTCAAGACAAACCGACAAAGTACCATTTCACCCATATTTTACTTACAAAGATATTGTAGGATTTGTAGTCATATTATGAGCGCTACTTATGTTATCCCTATTAGCACCATATGCCCTAATAGACCCTGATAACTTTATTCCCGCAAATCCAATAGTAACACCTCAGCACATTCAACCAGAATGATATTTTTTATTTGCATATGCAATTCTACGATCAATTCCTGATAAAATATTAGGGGTTATTGCTCTAGTTTTATCGGTAGCAGCTTTAATGACTTTCCCTTTTACACACAAATCAAAATTTCGAGGATTAGCATTCTACCCAATTAATCAATGAATGTTCTGAACTTTCATTTCCCTTGTTATTCTTCTRACATGAATTGGTGCTCGTCCCGTAGAARAGCCATACATCCTAACTGGACAAATTCTTACATTATTATACTTTATATACTATGCATTAAACCCAATTATGCTTATATGATGAGATAAAATAAAACTTTAATTAATAAAAGAATATTTATATTCGTTATTAGATTTACAATCTAACGCCTAAGACTCAGCCATTTTATCTTTTAATTTTYAACCACTTTTAAAACCTACACATAATTATACTTTTAATTAAATTATTTAGTTTAAAATAAAACAAGTGTTTTGAAAACATTAGATAAGTACATAGAACTTAATAATTATTCAGCGGAGACCTACTCGATCCTTTTTCCACTTTAGC